ATAGGATAACCCCAAAATCCTTAGTAAAAACTTTTACTAGATATTTTAGTTTTCCGTAGAAAAAAATTCGTTCAATAAGGGTTCCAAAAGAGGTTGATCGTAAATAAGAGGATTGGTTGCGGAGAAAAACAAAAAAGGATTCGTATTCGCATACATGGAAATTATATAGGAACAAGAATAATCTTTGATTCCTTTTTTTCAAAAAGGAAATGAATTCCTTTGGAATAATAAGACTATTTAAATTACGAGACTCATAAAGAAAAAATCTTACTAAATGCAAAGAAGAGGCATCTTTCAACCAGTAGCGAAGAGTTTGAACCAAGATTTCTAGATGGGCAGGGTAAGTTATTAATATATCTAACACATAATTGAAATGGAAGAATTTGTCCTCTAAAAAAGGAAATATTGAATGAATAGATCGCAAATTATGAGATTTTACTATTTCTTTTTTTTCTTTTTCTTCTTTTTCCCCGCGGGAAGATATTAATAACGGGGAAAATGGAATTTCTACAATGACAGCAAACCCTTCTGTCATCATTTGCGAATACAAATTCGTTTTGTGCTTGTACCCAAAAATATCATTTTGGCTCGAATCATTAGCAGAAAGAATCAAATGATTCTGTTGATACATTCGAGTAATTAAACGTTTTACAATTAGTAAACTGTATTTCTTGTCACCCGAATTTTCCAACAAAATCGCTTTATTTAAACTATGATCATATGCAAATGCATAAATATATTCCTGAAAGATAAGTGGATAGAAAAAGTTATGTTTCCAAGACTTATCTAGTTGTATATGTCCTTGGAATTCTTCCATTTCAATTTATCCCGAAAACAAAAGTAAAAATAGCGGGTTTCTTGGGTTATCAAATAATACATAGTGCGATACAGTCAAAACAAGATATTTTATTATGAAATAATAGATACCTCGGAGATGGGTAAATTCATCAGCAGACTCTCTATTTTTGTTGCATCTAATTGGTTTTTTATTTTGTTATAAGAAAAAAAATAAGATGGTTAGAAATCCTTTATTTTTTAAACCTAATCGCTCTTTTGATTTTGGAATTTAGACTAAAGTTTTTATCAATATACTCTTTCTTCTACACATTTATTGCTATCCCCTTATGTATAATGGATAATCGAATAATTAGGATTCGCTATAAAAAACAAAGCATCCACTCGTGGGAGAATCCTTTCCCGCATCAGTTACTAATTTATTTTAACGTCTAATTAGACCGGGAAATCATTCAAATTATGAAAATAAACTCGTTGTTCTTTCTTTCCTCAGAATTTGAACCATAAGGTTCGATCCATTTATTCAATCGACCCAACTTTGAATTCATTTCGTTTCCTTGCAAGAATTCAAATAGAATTGTATACCAATTTGGTAAGAATGAAATATTCTCCGAATTTTGTATTGATACGACATGCTCTTTTTTCCATTCATTTCCTTTCAGGATCAGTCGTGGTCTTATAAACTCTACCGATGATGTAGACGAATTCCTTGCTTCATCCAAATATGTAAAAGATTCTAGCCGCACTTAAAAGCCGAGTACTCTACCATTGAGTTAGCAACCCGAAAAAGAAATCGATATGTTATGTAGATACAATCGAGATAAAAAAAATGGAATGGAATCAAAACTTCGAATTAACAAGAAATCCAAACAAAGTTTTCGAATCGATTCCGAACATAAAAGCAAACAGATCAGATGACAATCAAAAAATTTCTTAGAGAAAATACATTTCTAGACCAAATATTATTATCCATTTTTTGGATCCAAATTCTATATTGCAAAAAATCCAACACACCCTTGAATAAAAAACCTATTTTTGGGGCCTAAGACCGAAATAAACCATTTCATTTTTTCTACTTTTTTTGACTTCAAAATTGAATTATATTTGTTCAATATACTCTTGTCAATATAAATAGAAAAAAATACAAATATTAATATTTTTGAATTTCTTTATTTATTTAATATTATTTTTATTTAATTTAAATATATGATTAGGATAAAGATTTTCTTTAATCGAATTATTCGAATATTATAAATAGAAATACGATATATACAATATATAATATATTTGGAAATCGAAGTTGAAAAAGTCAAATATATAATAATAATATAAGAAAATTTTTGTGTTGGATTGGCACTACATAAGAAATCTACAAGAATAGAAAAAGAAGAAAAAAAGTTCTACCAAACTACAACCGCATTATCTTTGTTTTTTATTTGATTAATTGAACTTCGTTTGATTAAGCCGAAATTCTTTAAAAATCTCCGCCCTCTTTAAAATATCATAAACAGTTTCTGTCGGTTGAGCACCTTTTTCAAGAAACTCTAGAATAAGAGGAACGTTTAAATAAGTTTGACTTTTTATCGGATCATAAAAACCCACTTTCTGCAAATCTCTTCCTTCTCTTCGGCACCGAACATCAATTGCAACGATTCGATAGACGGCTCATTGGGATAGATTAGATCAACAACACCCCCCTTGGAAACGTATAGGAGGTTTTTTCCTCGTACGGCTCGAGAAAAATGATTCAAAGTTAGGTATATATAAATTAGAATGCCCAATCAAATAAGCCCATAAAATCATCAAATGAATTAGACTAAGAATTAAGTCCTTTTCATTTCTTTATTTCCTAAAAAAAATCATTTGTATACTCATAACTCAAGTTGAATAGCTCAAACGAAAATCTGGCATTTCATTTATTGAGCAGTCTCAAATACCCTTTTGTCTCATTTAGAATCGATTTGAATTCGAAATTCTGATCCAAATCCAAGTGTTATGACAATTAACAATTAAAAAGGTATTTCCTTGTTCCGGAAATCTTTATCTTTTTTTTTTTGAATCATTGGGTTTAGACATTACTTCGTTGATTAGGAATACTTTCAAAAATGGCAGCAACATGCCCTTTTTGTTATTTCGTTCTATCAAAGAATAGAATCATACGGACGTCAGATTCCCGACGATATATATAATTATCATATTATCGAAAAGGTTTTAGCAATTCCAATAAACAATTTTCCTTTGGGATTTGAAACTTTTTTTTATCCTTTCGATTTTTCTGTCAAAGATATACTTACGAAGTTGGTCCGACTTATTGATTGACACTAACCCTAGACCCTTCTCTTTTTCCTTGAGAAATAGCTCAATACTTTATTCCTCGAGCTCCATCATGTACTAGTTTCATTCCAACCCCAACAAAAAATACAATGCAGGTTCGAGTGGAAGAGAACAAAGGATGTCGAGTCAAGAGCATCCTTTATTAGAGAATGATGGATACTAAGAATCCACAACGGATCATGTCCTTCAAGTCGCACGTTGCTTTCTACCACATCGTTTCAAACGAAGTTTTACCATAACATTCCCCAAATTTGGAACCGGTATGCGGTTAATTCAATTATGAAATCATGAATAGTCATTGGTTCAGTCAGAACAGCCAATACATGGGTATGGAATATATCTTAAGTTATTATAAGATATTTTGAGTAATGCAATGCTTCTTTTTTTACAATAAAAGAAAGGAAATATCCCTAAGAAATACAAATCCATGTTTCTTTTTGAGCTCGACCATTAATTTAATTTAATAAATGAAGAATCAAAAAAATAAATCAAAATTTAATAATAGGTTGGAAAATCAACGTTCTTTGCCGGGATGAATAAAAAAAGAACTACCCTCTTTCTATATTATATAGAAATATATTGGGGATGTATATATGCTTAAGGGCACTCTTTTTTTGGAATTCAAATCAATGTATGTAATCTATAACCCCATCTTGCCTAAATCTCCAACGAATTCACTTGTATCCGTGTGTGATTTGAACACTTATCTTCCTTTCATTTGATGAAATGGGAAAAAAAAGATTCATTTTTATTAAAATCAATCATTAACAGAAAGAATCCAATTCTCTCCACTATTAAAACTTTCGAAACCGAAAAATGCAATCTTAAATTACATATGCTCTGGCTCTGGGACGGAAGGATTCGAACCTCCGAATAGCGGGACCAAAACCCGATGCCTTACCACTTGGCCACGCCCCACTTATATTTCTATTCTACACTACTAAACACTAATATTGTTATTAATTGTTCGTCAATTCCAGCCCAAATAGCTAAAAAATGGATTCGATTCCGTTGTTAGTATTTTGATACGTGTAGGTATAGAATTCAAATGAATTTATTGATCATTACATAGAATTCCATTAAGATATTGTATGAAAGTAGAATTTCTTCTATTCTCGACAGAGAGTAGAAGGTTTTTTGATTGAGTGAGTAAGTTCAAAAAAAAAAAGAAGGCCCTTTTTCTTCATTTTTTCTTTCTATCAATAACTCAATCAAAATGCAATAAAAAAAAAATGTCTGTTATGCTTAATATCTTTAGTTTGATGTGTCTTAATTCTGCCCTTTATTCGAGTAGTTTTTTATTCGCCAAATTACCTGAGGCTTACGCTTTTTTGAGTCCAATCGTAGATTTTATGCCAGTTATACCTTTACTTTTTTTTCTATTAGCCTTTGTTTGGCAAGCTGCTGTAAGTTTTCGATGAGCTCTTTCATCGTGTCCTAGAACAATGAAGTCTTTTTTCGAGAAAAATGATTCTAATATTCTAATACTAAATAATTGATAAAATCGGATAAGTCTTGCCATATGAACTCTTGATTAAAACGTTCAAATTTTTGAATCAACACAATTCATATTGCTTCGTTTTCCGATTATAACTCTTTTTCGTAAATGAAAAAGTTTGATCCTCCATAAAATCAACAAGTAGGTATAAGAAAATTATGGATAAGTAAGATAATAATATATAAGATATTACTAACTTCATTTTTTTATTGATTTTTTACAATTACAAAAATTGTTTTCGATTTTGAAAAACTTTTTCGGGTTTAGACGTCAAATCAAATTCAAATTAATTATGGGATATATGGTATAAAAATAGAGAATCTATTCTCTTTTTACAAAAAAAATGATCTTGGAGATTGTGTAATGCTTACTCTCAAACTCTTTGTTTACACAGTAGTAATATTCTTTGTTTCTCTCTTCATTTTCGGATTCCTATCTAATGATCCGGGACGTAATCCTGGACGCGAAGAATAAAAGGAGTTCTTTTCTTTATTTTCATCTATTTTTTTCGAATTCTATTCTATATAGACGAAATCTATTTTCGAATTAAAACTTATTAGAATGCTATTCTAGATTTGTAATTTTTTTTAGTTATATTTTGAAAAAAAAAAATAAAAAAGATTTAAGAACTTTAAAACAGAAATCAAATAGTAAGATTCCGCTATCAAAGGAAACGGAAAGAGAGGGATTCGAACCCTCGGTACGAATGACTCGTACAACGGATTAGCAATCCGACGCTTTCGTCCACTCAGCCATCTCTCCCCGTTGAAAAGAAAAAAGGAATAGTCAAATATTAAATAAATAATTTATCAAAATTCGAAATAGAATCTATATAACAATACGGTTTATATAACTATATATAATATATACAAAATAGACAAGTTGTATTGTGTAATACAACATTAAGTACAAGTTTTATTTGAAATTCCAACCCGTTAGATAAAGATAAAGTAAGAAAGATTCGAAGGATTCATTAAAAGATTCAATTTCAAATCTATTTTCTATTAAAATAAAAAATAATAGAATATATACAAACAAAAAGACTGAATATCAATAGAAAATAGAGAATATTCAAATATAGAAAGAAAAGAAAAAAGAAAGACTTCTTCACCCGAAAGGGCCTTTTTGATTCCCACGGCCTGGCCTAATCCGTCCCTCGCCAGGCCTTTTTGTTTTAACGGATTCATAGAATCTAGACTAAAGAAAACTATTTATTTGATTTTGATAATGATAAAAAAAAATGCTTGTTATTAAAACAAAAGCACAATAATAAAATAGAACCAACACGCTATTTATTCTTATCTTTTCGTCCCCATTTATTCTATCTATTTCTTCTATTTTTTAGTTATTCAACTATCTTTTCATAATCTCATCAAATCCTCCAACAAAAATGCCAATACTCCAAATTTCATGATTCTTTTATAATCCTGTCTTAATTACGTCTAATTTGAATGTTCGACAAAAGTTCTATTTGGATACAATAATCCAACTGTAGCGGGTATAGTTTAGTGGTAAAAGTGTGATTCGTTTTATATAACCCTTTAATAGTTAAGGGGTCTGCCGGTTTGATTAATATTCCGATCAAAAACTTTATTTCTTAAAAGGAATTAATCCTTTCCCTCTCAATGAAAAGTTTGAGGAAAATTATACATTCTCGTAATTTGTATCCAAAAGTCAATTAAAAGTCGAATTTTTGGATTATGAAATTACGAAACAGAAAATTGTATTGAAATTGAATTGGATCAATACTTCCAATCGAATCAGTATAAGTAAAAGATCCATGGATGAAGATAAAAAAGGGTTTCTAATCGTAACTAAATCTTCTATTTTTTCTAGAGAGAAGCAAAATAGCTATTAAATGATGACTTTAGTTTACTAGAGGCTTCAATCAACATATTTCTTTTTGTTTTAGCTCGGCGGAAACAAAATACTTTTCCTTAGGATTCTCTCAACTAGAAATAGAGAACGAAGTAACTAGAAAGATTGTTAGAATCACTTTTTCTATAGGGATCATCTAGAAAGTAAGTTGTTTTGAATTAAATAAATGCATTCATACAAAAAGCTGACATAGATGTTATGGGTGAAATGAATTCTCTTTTGTTTTGTAATTTCGTTCCCACCTTAACTTAAACTTAATATTTGGGAATTCCCCATTTTCTTTTCCATAAAGGAGCCGAATGAAACCAAAGTTTCATGTTCGGTTTTGAATTAGAGACGTTAAAAAGAAGAAATCAACGTCGACTATAACCCCTAGCCTTCCAAGCTAACGATGCGGGTTCGATTCCCGCTACCCGCTCTATTATGTATTCATTAATGCATCATTGAGTTGAATACACAATTCAAAAAAATTGTCTCATCTCACATATGTTTTTTCAAAACAAAAAAGAAGTTTTAAGTTTAAAAAAAAAAATGCTAAAAAATAGGAATCAAAAGCGTCCATAGTCTAATGGATAGGACATAGGTCTTCTAAACCTTTGGTATAGGTTCAAATCCTATTGGACGCAATATATTTCCATATATTTTTTTCTATATCCATGTGAAAAACGGCATTTTTTTTTAATAAAAAAAGAATAAAAAAAAACGAAGAGAGATCGATTTCTTTATGCTTGTTCCTGAAGTAGAAAGCGTTCCATTTGTTCTTGAATAGCTTCCTTTAAAAGGGCCTCTGCTTCCTCAGTAAATGTCTTGGTAGAAGATATGATTTCTTGCAACTCCGGTTTATTCGTTTTTACATAAGTACGTAATTCGACAAGATATTTCCTTACTTGCTCAAGTTCTAATGAATCAAGATAACCGTTCGTGCCGGTATAGATAGTCATTACCTGCTCTTCGACCGTGAGAGGGGCGGATTGGGGCTGTTTGAGCAATTCACG